TAATACCAAGGATGCTAATGATCCTGATCAAACAGACGAAGTTGCTTTGATACGCTATTCGCAACAATCGGATTTTCGTCGAGACATAATAAAAGGTTCCATGCGTGCCCAAAGACGTAAAACAATTACTTGGGAACTGTTTCAAGCAAATGTGCATTCCCCACTTTTTTTGGACAGAGTAGACAAACCCCTCTTTTTTTCTTTTGATATTTCTGGGCCGATGAAACTAATATCTCGAAATTGGATATGTAAAAACAAAGAATCACAAATTTCTGATTATACAGAAAAAAAGATTGAGAAAAAAGACGAGGACAAAAGAGAAAAATACAAAAGAGAAGAGAAAATGCGGATAGAAATAGCAGAAGCTTGGGATAGCATTTTACTTGCTCAAGTAATAAGGGGCTCTGTGTTAATAACCCAATCGATTCTTAGAAAATATATTATATTACCTTCATTGATAATAGCTAAAAACATTGCCCATATGTTATTATTTCAATTTCCTGAGTGGTCCGAGGATTTAAAGGATTGGAATCGAGAAATGCATGTTAAATGCACTTATAATGGTGTTCAATTATCCGAAACAGAATTTCCAAAAAACTGGTTAACAGACGGTATTCAGATAAAGATCCTATTTCCTTTTTGCCTGAAACCTTGGCACAGATTTAAACTACAACCCTCTCATAAAGATCCAATGAAAAAAAAGAAAGGTCAAAAGAATGATTTTTGCTTTTTAACAGTTTGGGGAATGGAAACTGAACTACCTTTCGGTTCTCCTCGAAAACGGCGTTCGTTTTTTGAGCCTATTTTTAAAGAACTAAAAAAAAAAATTAAAAAATTGAAAACTAAATGTTTTATAGCTTTAACAATTTTAAAAGAAAGAACAAAATTGTTTCGAAAAGTCTCAAAAGAAACAAAAAAATGGATCACTCAAAGCATTCTATTTCTAAAGGGAATAATAAAAGAACTTTCAAAAAAAAATCCAATTCCATTTTTTGGGTTGAGAGAAATATATGAATTGGGCGAAACTAAAAAAGATTCGATAATCAGTAATAAGATGATTCACAAATCATCCCTTCAAATTCAATCTATGGAGTGGACAAATTATTCATTAACAGAAAAAAAAATAAAAGATCTGACTAAGAGAACAAACACAATCAAAAATCAAATAGAAAAAATTATAATTATAAAAGGCAAGAAAAACGAATTTCTAACTCAAGAAATAAATATTAGTTCTAACAAAATAAGTTATCAGGATAAAATATTAGAATCATCAAAAAAATTTTGGCAAATATTAAAAAGAAGAAATATTCGATTAATCCGTAAATTCTATTTTTTTATAAAATTTTTGATTGAAAAGATATACATAGATATTATTCTATATATCATTAATATTCCAAGAGCCAATACACAACTTTTTCTTGAATCAACAAAAAAAATGATTGAGAAAGTCATTTACAATAGTGAAGCAAATCAAGAAAGAATTAATAAAACAACTAAAAATACAATTCATTTTATTTCAACTCTAAAAAACTCACTTTCTAATATTAGTATTACAAATAAAAATGCAAAAGCTTTTTGTGACTTATCCTCCCTCTCACAAGCATATGTATTTTACAAATTATCACAAACCCAAGTTATTAGTTTTTATAAATTCAAACCTATCCTTCAATATCACGGAACATCTCTTTTTCTTAAAAATGAAATAAAAGATTATTTTGAAGAACAAGGACTATTTCATTCCAGATTAAGACATCATTGTGGGTTAAGACAGAAAATCTTTTGGCATTCTGGAATAAATGAATGGAAAAACTGGTTAAGGAGTCATTATCAATACGATTTATTTCAGAGTAGATGGCTTAGATTAGTACCAGGACAATGGCGAAATAGAGTCAATCAACACTATATGGCTCAAAATAAAGATTTAACAAAATGGGATTCAGATGAAAAAGAAAGATTAATTCATTACGAAAAAAAAAATGATTTTCAAGCGAATTCATTACTGAATCAAGAATATAAACTGAATCAAGAACAAAAATATAAAAAATATAATTTTAAAAAACACTATGGATATGATTTTTTATCATATAAATCTATTAATTATCAAGATAAGAGGGACTCATATACTTATGGATCACCATTACAAGTAAATAAGAGGGAAGAGATTTCTTATAATTATAATTACAACATGGATAAACGAAAATTTTTTGATACACTGGGGGATATCCCTATCCATAATTATCTAGGAGAAGACGATATTCTAGATGCTATGGGGAAATTTTCGCATAGAAAATTTTTAAATTGGCGAATTCTTCATTTTTGTCTTAGAAATAAGGCCGATATTGAGTCCTGGGTCGATACCAGTATCAAGAGTAACAAAAATATTAAGACTGTGGTTAATAATTATCAAATAATTGATAAAATCAATAAGAGGGACCCTTTTTATTTCACAATTTATCAAGATCAAGAAAGCAACCCATACAATAAAAAAAGAAGCCCTTTTGATTGGATGGGAATGAATGAAGAAATACTAAGTCGTCCTATATCGAATCTGGAACTTTGGTTCTTCCCAGAATTTGTGCTACTATATAATGCATATAAGGTTAAACCATGGATCATACCAATAAAATTACTTCTTTTAAATTTTAATGGAAATGGAAACATTAATAAAAATATTATTGAAAATAAAAAAAGGGACCCCCTTATAGCACCGAATGAAAAAAAAATTCTTGGATTAGAGAATCGAAATCAAGAAGAAAAAGAACCCATAGGCGAAGGGGATCTTGTATCAGATACACAAAAACAAGGAAATTTTAGATCCGTTCTCTCAAACCAAGAAAAAGATGTTGAAGAAGATTATGGTAAATCAGACAGAAAAAAACGTAGAAAGAAAAAGCAATACAAGAGCAACACGGAAGCAGAGCTTGATTTCTTCCTAAAAAGGTATTTGCGTTTTCAATTGAGATGGGATGATTCTTTAAATCAAAGAATAATCAATAATATCAAAGTATATTGTCTCCTACTTAGACTGATAAATCCAAAGGAAATTGTTATATCCTCGATTCAAAGGGGAGAAATGAATCTGGATATTTTGATAATTCAGAAGGATTTAACTCTTAGAGAATTAATGAAAAAAGGAATATTGATTATCGAGCCAGTTCGTCTGTCTGTAAAAAATGATGGACAATTTATTCTATATCAAACTATAAGTATTTCATTGGTTCATAAAAATAAACACCAAATTAATCAAAGATACCAAGAAAAAAACTATATTGATAAAAATAATTTTGATGAATCCATTGCAAGACATCAAAAAATGACTGAAAATAAAGACAAAAATAATTATGATTTGTTTGTTCCTGAAAATATTTTATCCCCTAACCACCGGCGAGAATTGCGAATTCGAATTTCTTTCAATTCAAAGTCAAAGGATAAAAATGGTATGCATAGAAATCCAGTATTTTTAAATAATGTAAAAAACTGTGGTCAAGTTTTGAATAAAAACAAACATCTTGATAGTGATAAAAAGAAACTAATTAAATTAAAGTTCTTTCTTTGGCCCAATTATCGATTAGAAGATTTAGCTTGTATGAATCGCTATTGGTTTAATACTAATAATGGCAGTCGTTTCAGTATGGTAAGGATACATATGTATCCGCGTTTGAAAATTCGTTAATGGTACATTTTCCCATATATTATGTATGTACCGTGTCGGGTATATGAAAACAAATAGATGGGCACAAGGATTGTCTTACATTCCATTCTGATACATGATACTAATTTAATGACATACATATCAATTAGATCGACAAATGAATCAACAAAATCCTCTTATTTGAACTCTAAAATTTTCTCTTTTGTAGAAATATATCACTCTTTTGTATCCCTATACGAATCAAATTGAAAACCGGATTGATTAATTTTATTTGAAAAAATTATAAAATTCATAACGAACTTAAAATCATTGTGTATATCAAAATGACTGGTATTATTATTACTGATCAGTAAAATTCACATTAAAAAAAAATATAAAAAAAGGGGGGAGAGAAAATTTTGTTTTATGGTAAAAAACTCATTCATCTCAGTTATTTTTCAAGAAAAAAAAGAAGAAAACAAGGGGTCCGTTGAATTTCAAATAGTCAGTTTCACCAATAAGATACGAAGACTTACTTCACATTTGGAATTGCACAAAAAAGACTATTTATCTCAGAGAGGTCTACGTAAAATTCTAGGAAAACGTCAGCGGCTACTGTCTTATTTATCAAAGAAAAAAAAAATACGTTATAAAGAATTAATTAGTGAGTTGGATATTCGGGAATCAAAAAATCGTTAATTTGAAAATTTTGAATTAGTCGATTTATTCGATTTTTCATTTTAATGTACTTCTTTTCGGTTTCAACAATTCATGTAAGAATGAATCGAGGAAAAACTTATGAATCTATCAGCTACAGAAAAAGACCTTATGATAGTTAATATGGGACCTCACCACCCATCAATGCACGGTGTTCTTCGTCTCATCGTTACTCTAGATGGTGAAGATGTTGTTGACTGTGAACCAATATTAGGTTATTTACACAGAGGAATGGAAAAAATTGCGGAAAACCGAACAATTATACAATATTTGCCTTATGTAACGCGTTGGGATTATTTAGCCACTATGTTCACGGAAGCAATAACCGTAAATGGACCAGAACAATTGGGCAATATTCAAGTCCCTAAAAGAGCCAGCTATATCAGAGTAATTATGTTGGAGTTGAGTCGTATAGCTTCTCATCTATTATGGCTTGGACCTTTTATGGCAGATATTGGTGCACAGACCCCTTTTTTCTATATTTTCAGAGAAAGAGAATTAGTATATGATCTATTCGAAGCTGCCACCGGTATGAGAATGATGCATAATTATTTTCGTATCGGAGGAGTAGCGGCCGATCTACCTTATGGCTGGATAGATAAATGTTTGGATTTCTGCGATTATTTTTTAACAGGAATTGTTGAATATCAAAAACTTATTACGCGAAATCCTATTTTTTTAGAACGAGTTGAAGGGATAGGCGTTATTGGTGGAGAAGAAGCAATAAATTGGGGTTTATCCGGCCCAATGCTACGAGCATCTGGAATCAAATGGGATCTTCGTAAAGTTGATCATTATGAGTGTTACGACGAATTTGATTGGGAAATCCAGTGGCAAAAAGAAGGAGATTCATTAGCTCGTTATTTAGTCCGAATCAGTGAAATGACGGAATCCATAAAACTAATTCAACAGGCCCTGGAAGGAATTCCGGGGGGTCCCTATGAGAATTTAGAAATCCGATGCTTTGATCGAGAAAGGTATCCAGAATGGAATGATTTTGAATATCGATTCATTAGTAAAAAACCTTCTCCTACATTTGAATTACCGAAACAAGAACTTTATGCGAGAATGGAAGCCCCAAAGGGAGAATTAGGAATTTTTCTGATAGGGGATCAAAGTGGTTTTCCTTGGAGATGGAAAATTCGCCCGCCGGGTTTTATCAATTTGCAAATTCTTCCTCAGTTAGTTAAAAGAATGAAATTGGCTGATATTATGACAATACTAGGTAGCATAGATATCATTATGGGAGAAGTTGATCGTTGAAATGATAATTTATACAACAGAAGTACAAGATCTCAATTCCTTTTACAGATTGCAATCTTTAAAAGAGGTCTATGGGATCATATGGATGTTTGTCCCTATTTTGACTCTTGTATTGGGAATCACAATAGGTGTACTAGTAATTGTATGGTTAGAAAGAGAAATATCTGCAGGAATACAACAACGTATTGGGCCTGAATACGCCGGTCCTTTGGGAATTCTTCAAGCTCTAGCAGATGGAACAAAACTGCTTTTCAAAGAGAATATTCTTCCATCTAGAGGAAATACTCGTTTATTCAGTATTGGACCGTCTATAGCAGTCATATCAATTTTACTAAGTTTTTCAGTAATTCCTTTTAGCTCTCGCCTTATTTTAGCCGATCTCAATATCGGTATTTTTTTATGGATTGCCATTTCAAGTATTGCTCCTGTTGGACTTCTTATGTCAGGATACGGATCAAATAATAAATATTCCTTTTTAGGTGGTCTGCGAGCTGCTGCTCAATCGATTAGTTATGAAATACCATTAACTCTATGTGTTTTATCAATATCTCTACGTGCGATTCGTTGAAATATAAACTTATATTTTCCCTATTCCTTTCGTTCTAGAAAATAAGCTGAATGGATTGAATAGATATCTTCGTTTGTTATTATCCTTCAGGTTGATAAACTAAATTAGATAGTTATATATGAGTGAAAGAAAGCAGCTTATAAATTCGCAGTAAATTAAACAAAAAAAATGGAATCTCATTTCCTATGTACAAGAGTTAAGTGGAAGAAAACGTAAGCGGAAGAAGTCTTTACCCCAAGACGGGTTGATTAGTCAATCTAGCTTGAAGCGGGCTCAAAAGATCAACCGTATAGAGTTTTCGCTATCCTTTGTATGGATTCCCATACATGTATTGCCAAACCAAACGGGGGATTAAACAAAAAAAACGAGTGGATGATTAGGAACACCAAAATACACAAAGGATTAGTAATGGAGATTATGTAAATTATATAAAAGGATATTTCTGGATAACATAAAAAGAATACTAATTGGGGCTTTAAATTAGTAGAAATGAGTAAGCAGTACTCCCCACGATTCCGGTCCAGAGTATGCTCCTATCCACCGATTAAAGTAATGACTATCAGGAACGAAATAATCCTTTACCATTTTTTAGTTTAAGCCCCCATTCGTAGTTTTCTCAGATCAGAAAGAAGAATAGGAACGAAAAAGAAACAATAAAGAATAAAAAAGAAATCTTTTTTATTCTTTCTTTCATATATATAGAGAGATATAATCCGTGTCATGATTTATGAGCTAATGTAATGTTTCATTTTTTTCGTAATCGAAAACAATGGGTTGAAATATGTATTGATATTTCTACAAGAAGTATTTTATTGAAGGCTTAAGTTATTACTCAACAAATAAAAATTGAAATTATTAACGGGCGAGATCAATTCAGAAGCACTTTTTTTTATTTTTTATTCTTCATAATATAGCAGACAGAATTCCATTGGTATAATTTTGGACCTTCCAATCCATTTTTTCTCTATCTATTCTACAACCATACGAAGATAAATAATACTGATTCGGTCCTTAAATTTATTTGTGACCCACGAGGAGCCGTATGAGTTGAAAACCTCATGTACGGTTTTGGATTAGCGATGGAAACAGTGATGTTATCATCGACTATAATTATCTAACAGTTCAAGTACAGTTGATATAGTTGAGGCACAATCAAAATATGGTTTTTGGGGATGGAATTTGTGGCGTCAGCCGATAGGATTTATCGTTTTTCTAATTTCTTCTCTAGCAGAATGTGAGAGATTACCTTTTGATTTACCAGAAGCCGAGGAAGAATTAGTAGCAGGGTATCAAACCGAATATTCGGGTATCAAATTTGGTTTATTTTACGTTGCTTCCTATCTAAATCTATTACTTTCTTCGTTATTTGTAACAGTTCTTTACTTGGGGGGTTGGAATATTTCCATTCCGTACGTATTCGTCCCTGAGCTATTTGAAATAAATAAAATGAATGGAATCTTTGGAACGACAATTGGTATCTTTATTACATTAGCTAAAACTTATTTGTTTTTGTTTATTTCTATCGCAACAAGATGGACTTTACCTAGGTTAAGAATGGACCAATTATTAAATCTTGGATGGAAATTTCTTTTACCCATTTCTCTGGGTAATCTATTATTAACAACTTCTTTCCAACTTCTTTCACTGTAAAGAAAAAAAGAATATGAGATTCATGACTTGGTTCAAACAAGAGAAAGAAACAAACATAAAATTATTCATAGATATTCACGATATGTTCCCTATGGTAACTGGGTTCATGAATTATGGCCACCAAACAGTCCGAGCAGCAAGGTACATTGGTCAAGGTTTCATGATTACCTTATCCCACACAAATCGTTTACCCGTAACTATTCAATACCCTTATGAAAAATTAATCACATCAGAGCGTTTCCGCGGGCGAATCCATTTTGAATTTGATAAATGCATTGCTTGTGAAGTATGTGTTCGTGTATGCCCTATAGATCTGCCTGTTGTTGATTGGAAATTTGAAACGGATATTCGAAAAAAACGATTGCTTAATTACAGTATTGATTTCGGAATTTGTATATTTTGTGGTAACTGCGTTGAGTATTGTCCAACAAATTGTTTATCAATGACTGAAGAATATGAACTTTCTACTTACGACCGTCACGAATTGAATTATAATCAAATTGCTTTGGGCCGTTTACCAATGTCAGTAATTGACGATTATACAATTCGAACAATTTTGAATTCGCCTCAAAGAAAAACTGAGTAAGTAAACCTACTATTCCATTAAAGAGAAATTTCCAATTCTTTTAAGGTTCCGTTTTGGTTTAAGTTAAAAGAATGTTTGGTTTGAATTATGAATTAAAAGAATGAGGCCTTTCTCTTTGTTTGGTCAATAAATAAAAATTCAATTACAAATTAACTGGTTGATAATAATTTCGAATTCATTTTTATTGAAAATCTATTAATATATTCGTAATTCTTTCGAAATATATAGTTTCAAAAAAAAAATACCCTTTCGAACAAAAAAAAGAATCAAAAACGAAACTGTCCAATAATTGTACTTAGATCAATTCACACATAATAGATTAGGATTTTATTCAATTAGGAACGTATCATAAAAAAAAAATTCCTGGTCAGGTCAATAAGATCATGAAAAGCATTTCGATTTTTTTATCTCTTATTTTACATATAATGGATTTGCCTGGACCAATACACGATTTTCTTTTAGTTTTTCTGGGATCGGGTCTTATATTAGGGGGCCTGGGAGTGGTATTACTTACCAATCCAATTTATTCTGCCTTTTCATTGGGATTGGTTCTTGTTTGTATATCCTTATTCTATATTCTCTCAAATTCTCATTTTGTAGCTGCTGCCCAGCTCCTTATTTATGTGGGAGCCATAAATGTTTTAATCTTATTTGCTGTGATGTTCATGAATGGTTCAGAATATTATAAAGATTTTAATCTGTGGACCATTGGGAATGGCCTTACTTCGTTGGTTTGTACAAGTATTCTTGTTTCGCTAATTACTACTATATTAGATACATCATGGTACGGGATTATTTGGACTACAAGATCAAACCAAATTATAGAACAAGATTTGATAAGTAATAGTCAACAAATTGGAATTCATTTAGCAACAGATTTTTTTCTTCCATTTGAATTCATTTCAATAATTCTTTTAGTTGCTTTGATAGGTGCAATTGCTGTGGCTCGTCAGTAATAAATCTTTCTAACTAGGAATAGCAAGCTTAAACTTTTTTCTGTCTTATCGCATCTATTTTCCTTGAATTCTATTTGAATATTGTTCGTGTATAAAACAGAAATTCGTTTATTCGATATATTTCCAATATATTCTTTTTGTTATATTCTATTCTAGTCAATCAAATTCGTTGAATTATTGTTCATATTAAAATGAATCGAAATTGATAAGGAGTTGGTCAATGATGCTCGAACATATACTTGTTTTGAGTGCCTATTTATTTTCTATCGGTATTTATGGATTGATCACGAGTCGAAATATGGTTAGGGCCCTTATGTGTCTTGAACTTATACTGAATGCGGTTAATATCAATTTTGTAACATTTTCTGATTTTTTTGATAGTCGGCAATTAAAAGGAAATATTTTCTCAATTTTTGTTATAGCTATTGCAGCCGCTGAAGCAGCTATTGGATCAGCTATTGTTTCCTCAATTTATCGTAACAGAAAATCAACGCGTATCAATCAATCAACTTTGTTGAATAAGTAATATTAATAATATTTAATTATAAGATTCACCAATTTGAATTAGCATGTCCAATATGTTGGAATCTACATCATGTTTTCGAAAACGTAAGAAATCAAAGTATCTTGGTCCTTTCTTATGAGTTGATCCCGAAGGAAATTGATTAGAAAATTTCTGGTAAATCGTTGATTCATCTGGTGTTTAACTATAATGATTCATTTACAAGTTTACTAGATTGAAATTTTATGATGTTCAAAAATTTATAGATCCCATGTCACATTCAGTAAAAATTTATGATACATGTATAGGGTGTACTCAATGTGTCCGAGCCTGCCCCACCGATGTGTTAGAAATGATACCTTGGGATGGATGTAAAGCTAAGCAAATTGCTTCCGCTCCAAGAACAGAAGACTGTGTTGGTTGTAAGAGATGTGAATCCGCTTGTCCAACAGATTTCTTGAGCGTTCGAGTTTATTTATGGCATGAAACAACTCGAAGTATGGGTCTAGCTTATTGATACGTTCCAGAAAACCCCACTTGAATACATTTTGAATCCATTTGATTTTTTTACTGAAAAAACCCGTGCTCAAAAAAAATCTTTTTGAGCACGGGTTTTTATGGTCCAAGTGTATCTTGTCTTTACCACGAATTATTTTCCTTGGTTAACAATAATTGTAGTTTTACCAATATCTGCGGGTTCTTTAATTTTCTTTCTTCCTCATAGAGGAAATAAGCTAATTAAGTGGTATACCATGTGTATATGCATATTGGAACTCCTTCTAACAACCTATGCATTTTGTTATCATTTCCGATTGGACGATCCATTAATCCAGCTGGTGGAAGATTATAAATGGATAAATTTTTTTGATTTTTACTGGAGATTGGGAATAGATGGACTTTCTATAGGGCCCATTTTACTGACAGGATTTATCACCACTTTAGCTACTTTGGCGGCTTGGCCAGTTACTCGAGATTCGCGATTATTCCATTTCCTGATGCTAGCAATGTACAGTGGTCAAATAGGATCATTTTCTTCTCGAGACCTTTTACTTTTTTTCATCATGTGGGAGTTCGAATTAATTCCCGTTTATCTACTTCTATCCATGTGGGGGGGAAAGAAACGTCTGTACTCGGCTACAAAATTTATTTTGTACACTGCAGGGGGTTCCATTTTTCTATTAATAGGAGTTTTGGGTATCGGTTTATACGGTTCTAATGAACCAACATTAAATTTTGAAACATTAGCTAATCAATCGTATCCTGTCGCACTGGAAATAATATTCTATATTGGATTTCTTATTGCTTTTGCTGTCAAATCGCCGATTATACCCTTACATACGTGGTTACCAGACACCCACGGGGAGGCACATTACAGTACTTGTATGCTCCTAGCCGGAATTTTATTAAAAATGGGAGCATATGGATTAGTTCGGATCAATATGGAATTATTACCCCATGCTCATTCCATATTTTCTCCCTGGTTGATAATAGTGGGTACAATGCAAATAATTTATGCAGCTTCAACATCTCTTGGTCAACGGAATTTAAAAAAAAGAATAGCCTATTCCTCCGTATCTCATATGGGTTTCATAATTATAGGAATTGGTTCTATAACTGATACGGGACTCAACGGAGCGATTTTACAAATAATATCTCATGGATTTATCGGTGCTGCACTTTTTTTCTTGGCAGGAACGAGTTATGATAGAATGCGTCTTGTTTATCTCGACGAAATGGGTGGAATGGCTATTCCGATTCCAAAAATATTTACGATGTTCAGTATCTTATCGATGGCTTCTCTTGCATTACCGGGCATGAGTGGTTTTGTTGCAGAATTGATAGTCTTTTTTGGAATAATTACCAGCCAAAAATATTTTTTAATGCCAAAAATACTAATTACTTTCGTAATGGCAATTGGAATGATATTAACTCCTATTTATTCATTATCTATGTCACGTCAAATGTTCTATGGATACAAGCTATTTAATGCTCCAAGTTCTTATTTTTTTGATTCTGGACCACGAGAGTTATTTGTTTCGATCTCTATCTTTCTACCAGTAATAGGTATTGGTATTTATCCGGATTTCGTCCTCTCATTATCAGGTGAGAAGGTCGAAACTATTCTATATAATTATTTTTATAGATAGTTTTCATGAATAAAACAAAAAATAAATAAAGTAATCCTATGATTTTAAAAATTGTTCGTTGTACAGTGAAAAAAAAAAGGAAAGAAGTCTTTTTTCTTCTCTTAAGTTTAAGTTAAGTAAAAAAAGGTAAAAAAATTAAATTCAATTTGAATCAGACATCTTTGGCTTTTGTTAGAACCTTTTGAATCAAGTAGTGGAGTGATTCAAAAGGTTCTTGACAGCTTACAATAAGTTTTCTTATATGTACGCTGTCCTATGTTAGTATTTGTTAGGCTTAGCCTCTTTATTCAATTCAATTAGATGTTAATGTAAATGAACCATAACTATGTAAACCTATTCCTAATAGATTGACCCCAAAATAGCATATCCAAATTATAAGAAATCCCATAGAAGCCACAAGTGCGGAATTTACACCTTCAAAATTTGTATTTGTTCGGGTATGTAAATAAATCGCGAATACGGTCCAAGTAATAAATGCCCAAGTTTCCTTTGGGTCCCAATTCCAATATGATCCCCACGCCTCATTAGCCCATACGGCTCCCGAAAGAATTCCTATGGTTAAAAAGATAAACCCGAGACTAATAATACGATAACTCCAACGATCCAATTGTTGAGTCAATTGATACCTGTAATAATTTTTAGAAGAAAGAAAATAAGTGTTTAATAAAACATTGCTTCTTTCATTCATGTATTGGATTTTGCCAAACGAAAATGACTGATTTAATAAATTCTTGTTTTTACCAATAATCTTTATGGCTTTTCGAAATGTAATGACTAGAAGAGCTACTGATAATAATGATCCACATAAAAGAGCTGCATAGCCTAATACCATCATACTTACGTGCATCATTAACCACTGGGATTGGAGAGCAGGCGCTAATATTGCGGATTGATGCATTTTGGTTAAAAGACCCGAAGTGGCAAAGCCTTGGGTAAAAATAGCACTTGGTGCGGTTATTGCGCTTAAATCATTTTTACGCTTTTTAAAATAGGAAACCATATGAATAAGGGAGAAACCCCATGAAAGAAAGATTAATGATTCATATAAATCACTTAATGGGAAATGTCCTGAATAAATCCAACGAGTGACTAATAATCCTGTTATACAGAAAAAGGTAACTATCATGCCCCTTTCTGATGAATCATATAGTCCTACGACTTCATCGACTAATAAGAATAAGGTTAAAAAATGAATTGTAATTACAATTGAAACGAATGAAAAGGATATATGAGTTAATATATGCTCTAAAGTTGAAAAAATCATAAAAATTATGAAAAAAGCGAGGGTTTCTAGATTTTATGGAATGGAAATCAGGAATTCAATTCATTATAGGACTTATTCTATCTCTTTTAGAAGATACTATGCCGCCACTCGGACTCGAACCGAGATGCTCTAGCACTGCTTCCTAAGAGCAGCGTGTCTACCGATTTCACCATAGCGGCTTGCTCGAAATCATAATAACCCATTTTTTATTCAATCGTCGAGATTGAAGGTGAAGGGGTTAATTCAATGTAAAATGTCAAATTTTTTAGGAAGCATTTAATTATTTAATTTTAATTGATGAATAAAAACTCGTTTAAATAGCAATTTGAAGGTTCAAAAAGAATCTTTAGTATTTATCGTATCGTTTTATTTAATTAGCCTTTTATTTAATTATTTCGTCAACAGAGATTTTTTAGTTTGTGTTTTCCTAAAAGAGAACTCCTCTATTGTAACTAAACTAACTAGCTGTAACTTCAATTCATAGATAAAATTCAACAAAAAAGGGTTCTTTATCATTTAAATTTTTTAATGATTCATTTCTCATTCTTTTATATGATTTTTATGAATCTATAAAAAATGCTTATCAATTGAATGAGTAAATGAATGAAAAAATATGATTTTTAGAGATCACAATTTCAGCACCACATCCACCGATTTCAAAAGATTTATGTAATTAGTATAGCTTTGTATTAATCGTTAGGATTTTGCGTTTTAAGGATTTATCAAACCAACTAGATATTGGGTTGTACACGTTACGTTATATAAAAAGCGTTTTGATTCCTGTCATAATTGTACCATACTTCAAAAAAGGTATTTCGAATTTCGAATTCTAAAAATATGTCTTGATTCATCTTCTTATACTTCTTATACAAACATAGGATTTTTTTAGATCACTTTAAATTGATACATTATTTGTATATCCACTAAATTAGAATAAATTAGAAAGGGGGTTTTTCTCAATTGGGTTGAAAGCAAGGGAAGGATATATAGTAATTCAGAGAAATAATGATTCATAAAGTTACAAAATTTAAACTTAATGGATTTGTTTCGACAACCCAGTTAAAGCTCTTATATATCTTATATATAAGTGCTCCGCTCTAGCTATAGTATAAATAAAAAAATTATTATTATTTAATTATTTATTATTATAAAATTAGAAATTGAATATAAATTGAATATTATAAAAGTAACAAATTATTAGAACACTAACATAACAAACGGGCGATGGGGAAAATAAGAATCCCCACCCCGGAACTGAAAAAAAAAGATATTCAAAAAAGAAAACCTTTGTATCTTATTCGAGTTAAACCAATTCAGATTACTCCAAATTTATTTGTCGTACAAAAAAACTTTTTGAATTACCCGTAGAAAGAGATTTCGCTAATGAAAAAGCTTTCAACGCCGCCCAATATCCTTTCTTTTTCCAAACATTTTTTCGAATACGCTTTTTTGATGTAGAAGTACGTTTTTTTGGAACTGCCATTCAAAAAAAAAGGTTATTTAGTGCTATAGTTGGATGTCAAAGACATCTATTTTGAAAACAAAATGATCGGTCTCTTTATGTCATTATTTATCTATTCCTATAGATTGTCTAGATTATAATTATATATATACTACTATACAAATTTCATAAAAAAAATAAATAGAGATGGGAAAATAACATAAAATGCTTCTATTCTAGAACAAAAAAACAATAAGATATAACCTTTTTTTTTA